CTCCATATTATTCAATAGATGAATAGAAAGTTACTCAAATTCCTTATAAGATTTCCATTATTGGATTCATAATAGAAAATAAACAAACATCTTGAAAAAGTGTGAATCAATGGTTTCTTGTTTCTAATAATTCACGAAAGATATTATTAAATTATATTTACTCTTTACACTTTACACAATTAAATTAATTTAATTTATACGTATAATATAATGGATCTTAAATCCATTAACAATTCTTTTTGTTGATTATAAAATTTTTTGTTTGAATCTTTTCATTTCAAGTAATTGGTTGGTCGTAGTCGTATAGTCGTATATAGTCGTAATAATAATATACATATATAATGTAATAATATATAATGTAATTGTATGTAATAATATATATATAATGTAATAATTCTATGTAATATAGAATATATTATGTAATGTAATATAAAATAGTATATAATACTTAATGAAAGAAAGAAATGAAAGAAAGAAAACCCGGCGATAACAATCTATATTCATAATGCAACTGTTAGATCCAAAATAAAGGTCTTTCTTGACCGAATTAGAAGTATAGAACTCCCCGATATGGAAAGACGGAATATAGAATCTAAAAGGATAATGAAAGTTGTTCGTCTTTGAATCGGGTTGGACCTGAAGAAAAAAGAATTAAAATAGAAAAAGAAAGTAAAAATTCTATTTTTCGATAGATTGTGGGGCACCTTTTTCTTCTTTTCCTTCGAAATATTATGTTATGGGCAATTAAGCAACCTATTACTGGACTGAGTCCAATGAAAAAAATAAAAAGGTAATTAGTATCAGGCATTCGTTCCAAAACGGATTATATCCTCTTGAAAAAGAAGGGAAATGATCAAAATTTAATTTTCAATTGGAACTAAACTAATTCTGTCAATTGATTTTTTATTACCGTCATATTTTCTAAAAATTTTAATTTAGGTAAGTGCTTTATCAGCATATGTAGCAAAGGAACATATCTAATTTAGCTCTTTCATGCTTACTATAACTAGTTATTTCGGTTTTCTACTGGCTGCTTTAACTATAACCCCAGCTCTATTCATTGGTTTAAACAAGATACGACTTATTTGAAATAAATTGAATGAAAAAATTGATAAAAACGAATATTTCTCTGAGATTCTTGGTATTCTATGGTTCTTTTACACATCAATTGTCAATTCTTGGTCATTGAGATTCATGGATAATTCAGATTAATATTTTTAAATGTATCTTACCTATTTTTTTATCCCCTTAAACAAACCGAAATGATTGAAGTTTTTCTATTTGGAATCGTCTTAGGTCTAATTCCTATTACTTTAGCAGGATTATTCGTAACCGCATATTTACAATACAGACGCGGTGATCAGTTAGATCTTTGATTGAGTAATATTTATTTCTTTTTTATTGACCTCCTTCCCGCAGGAGGTCCAATGCAAGTTGCAATTAAACTTTTTTGTTTTTTTTTTGTTCAAATATTTTATTGTGATTCGACATCAAATAAACTGACTCACGCTCTGTAGGATTTGAACCCACGACATCGGGTTTTGGAGACCCGCGTTCTACCGAACTGAACTAAGAGCGCTTTCTTATGCTTATGGCAGGGGATACAACTGTACTGTAAAGAAATCTACCCCAATGCTTCTTGCATACATATAGTATAAAAAACGGAAAATTATGTACAATTTGAATCGTTCTCAATTAATCCTCGTTACTGTCCATAGAAGAAGTAATAGGTAGGGATGACAGGATTTGAACCCGTGACATTTTGTACCCAAAACAAACGCGCTACCAAGCTGCGCTACATCCCTTTTTTTTTTTCAAATTGTTGGGCAGTCTCATTCTACAAAATACCTGTCTTGTTTTCCATATCTTCATTTTTTCCTCCATCTATATACAATTTTCTTATCATTTCTTCTCTTCCTTTTGGTTTCATATAAGAAAATCTTATACATATCATAAATATAAGAATTATATACATCTGAAACCTAACGTATAAAAAAGTTTTATCAGTAATGTTCAGGAACAGGGGATTAGATGAAAATATCATTTATTGATTAATTGTACATATCTATTTTAGCATTTAATTCGGAATTCTGTGTAAAATAAATACAAATGATCTTGAACTACAACATCTGACCATATACACATATGTATTACAATCCATAGGAAAGGAGGATTTTCAATGCGAGATATAAAAACATATCTCTCCGTAGCACCTGTGCTAAGTACTCTATGGTTTGGGTCTTTAGCAGGCCTATTGATAGAGATTAATCGTTTATTCCCGGATGCCTTGTCATTCCCATTTTTTTGATTCTAGTTATTGATTATGTGAAGAAATGAATAAAATTAGAGATACAATTCTACATGACTCAAATTTCGAATTTCCTCCCTCCTTTTTCAGTTCTTTCATTTCAGTTCCTTAGCTTTAGGATAGGGAGAAAAGAAAAAAAGTGTATGGAACCTCAACAAAAATGTGATAGATCGAAGATCGAATTTGGGAGACCTAAAATTTAAATGTGGATCCAGTCTAGGGAGGGTTCCGCGAAATCATAGCATAGAAAGAAGATACTTAAATTAAATAAGAATAATAATTTAGTGGATTTAGGATAGGAACAATTGATAGTTAGAAAGAAATTGTATTACTTAATTATTACTTCATAAAATTATTATTTTATTACTCTATAAAATATAAAATGAAAATTTTTACTTAATTACATTAATATTAATTTTTAAATTTGAATAAATAATAATTTAATGATAATTGCAACGAAATTTTTAGAAAATTCCATTTCTAGTTAGTAACTTCTATTTAATTTACTTTTGTTTTCTTCTTCTTCAGCTCGGATCGAAAATGTAAGAGTTAAGCCGATACAAAATTCAAAAGGGGGTTTATGGCTAAGGGTAAGGATGTAAGAGTTATAGTTATTTTAGAATGTACCAGTTGTGCCCGAAATGATGTCAATAAGGAATCGCCGGGTATTTCTAGATATATTACTCAAAAGAATCGACACAATACGCCTGGTCGATTAGAATTGAGAAAATTTTGTCGCTATTGTCACAAGCATACGATTCATGGGGAAATCAAGAAATAGATTGAACGGAACACATATGTGTTCTTTTCAAGTCAAAGAAGAAAAAGAGCTTAACATATATTTAATTTTAATTTTTAATATAGAATATGAATAATGTGTATACATTATGCATACAAATCAAAGCCTATTTTGGTAGGATCTGAAGTAAATAAAATAAAGAAATAGAATTTTAGAGATAAGGAATAAACCATGGATAAATCCAAACAATCTTTTCGTAAATCCAAGCAATCTTTTCGCAAATCCAAACGATCTTTTCGTAGGCGTTTGCCCCCAATTAGATCGGGGGATCGAATCGATTATAGAAACATGAGTTTAATTAGTCGATTTATTAGTGAACAAGGGAAAATATTATCTAGACGGGTGAATAGATTGACTTTGAAACAACAACGATTAATTACTATTGCTATAAAGCAAGCCCGTATTTTATCTTTGTTACCCTTTCTTAATAATGAGAGACTATTTAAGAATAAAAAATCGGAGTCGATCCCCCGAACTCGAATTACTCGTCCTAGAAAAAAAAAATAGACATACTCCTCGATTGACTCCAAACTCCAATTGTAACTCAAGCTCAGATGTGTTTTTTGTTCGAAAAGGCCTAGAATCTAGAAGAGTGGGTTCCAGTGTTAAAAGAAAAAAGAATTCCCTTTTTTTTTTTATTAAGTGATTTTTATTCTATCTTCCCGGAGAAGTCACTCCGGGGAATTCTGTTTCGTTTCAATCATTCCTTTACTGTACATGACTTTATAATCTACTTTATTTGAATTTGATTTGATGATCTTGTTGGAAATCATGTAAAGACAATTCTTATTTGATATAGCTATTTGTGCAGGTATTTTACGATTAAGAAGCAATTGCTTCTTGTACAGATTATGTATTAATATACTATAACTATACAATACCAACCTTTCGCGAGTTATTGCATTTATCCGAGTGATCCACAAACGACGAAAATCCCTCTTTTGCCTGCCTCTATCTCGATGAGAGGAAGCCAAAGCTCTAATTTTTTGTTGAGTAATCGTTCGAATAAGTCTCGAATGAGCCCCTCTAAAGGTTGACGCAAAAAAACGAATTTTTGTTCGACGTCTACGAGCTATATATCTCCGTCTAACTCTTGTCATTGAATCAAATTAAACCTTAATGAATAACTAATTGATTTCTATTCTTTCAGCCATCCTTTTATCCCCCTTGGTCGATGAATAACAAAACGGATTATTCCGATATATAAAATATGAATTCGAATGGCTTTTGCTACTATAACCTTCCTTACCACCATTTTTTATTCCTTTCAGGCATTTCACCTGAAAATAATAAATTCTAATGATACTAAAAAAAAGTGGGTTCCTTCGTTTCTATGGTTATTTCTTAAACGGCGAGGTCCTCTCTATACACCGGAGCTTCTTCTTTCATTTAATCAAATGGTATTGTGAACTTGTATAGTTCACACTCTTTGGCTCTACCCATCAATTATCAATTATAGAGTAATAGCTCTTTTCACAATAAGAGTTATCTATACAGTAACGGCATTTAATTAGGAAAGTTGGCTAGGTAGCTGACCCTCTTAGTCCGTTCTTTTAACAATGGGAGCATAATCTTTTTGCTTCTTATGATACCATTTCCTCCGCTTAATGGATAACTATTTACTACCTATGGGGAATTGCTTTTCATCTCAAATTTAGGTGATTGGATTTACACCAATGGAAACCATAAATTCCATACACAATACACAATATAGATATATGAAAAATCTTTTCCATTTACTCTATTCATTGGGGCCGTTCAGTAATACTGGAAAAATTTTCTCATTTGTATTTGTTCGAACTCATGATCTGAACGAGTCGCACATACACCCTAGTACATGTTCCTCGACGCTGAGGACATTCTCTAAGAGCGGGAGATTTCGTAACATTTCTTATTGGCTGTCTTGCATTTCTAATAAGTTGTTTAATAGTTGGCATGTCGTATATATATATATATACGTTGTATATATAATTAGAAATTAGAATGGAATGGGTTGGTTTAGATCGATCTTAACCTGAGAATTAATCTGATAATTAATGATTATCAATTTTTTATATTCAATATAAAATCACAAAAAATTCAATTACGGTTTGAAATAGATTTACAATAAAAAATCCTCGAAATCCTCAGGATCCGCCCCTACAAGATCAACAATGCCGTGAGCTTGGGCTTCTGTTGCTGACATAAAAATATCTCTTTCCATGTCTTGGGCTACAACCCAAAGAGGCATACCTGTTCTTTGTACATAAACCTTTGTGAGGGTTTCGCGAAGTTTCACTATCTGTCTCGTTTCCCTGAAAAAGTCCCCTGATCTTCCGTCATAAAAAGAACTAGCAGGTTGATGAATCATAATCCTAACCTAATGTTATTGATATAACAGGTTCTTCTATCTCGCATGATCGGGCTAAATTAAAGGATAAAAAAAAATAAAAAGAAGAAAATGGAATTGAACAACCGTACGGGCATTTCTATGTTGCATACGGCTCCGCAATGGAATTTACTTTATTCTTCTCTTCTATTCTATCGAAGAAATATAATTTATCTGATTCAGATCGTTGAATTATCCATTTACCACCCTTCCTTTCGTAGGAGTAAAAAATACTATGATGGTTCTGTTGCTTTATATAGATATCTTATCTATGATTTAGCAATCCCAAAGTTCCCTTCTGATACGATCAAATAAGGAAAATTTATCTTTTTTTTTCGTACTCTTTCATTTTCATAAGATGAATATCAAAAAGAGACTTCTGGTGTGGAAGAAAAAAAGTTTGTGACGCTGAAATGTACTCCCGACACATAAAATCAACAAATCGGAAATACCCTTTGTTTCATACTACTATCTCGATACAAAATCTCTTGTTATGAAAAAACAATAAAATAAAATAATGGTTTGTTTAGATCGAACTCGAAGTGCCATGCTATTATTACTTATTATTCATATTCAATATGGCGAAGGCATAGTGTTTCTTTTTTTTTCAAATCAAAACTCATTGGCGCCAAGCGTGAGGGAATGCTAGACGTTTGGTAATTTCTCCTCCGACCAGGATGAAAGATGCCATTGAAGCGGCTATTCCCATGCATATTGTATGCACGTCGGGCGTCACAAATTGCATAGTATCAAAAATAGCTATTCCTGATATTACCCATCCGCCGGGAGAGTTTATAAATAAATAAAGATCCCTAGTCTGATCTTCTATACTGAGATATACCATGAGACCAACAATAGTATTCGAGATCTCCTCCTTGACCTCTTGTCCTAAAAAAAGTAATCTTTCTCGATAAAGTCGGTTGATTAGGACAAAATCCTATCCTTTAGTCCTTTAGGAGCCGTACACGCACCTTTGGATGCATACGGTTCAAAATCAAAATGAAATGGAGAAAAAAGAATCAATGTGTCGATTCTTGTTCTATTTCTTTTTTCTTTAACTTAATAGGTTTTTCTAAAAAAAAACGTTTTTCTTCCATTTTCAAAAAACATGAGATGTGTTCTCGCTTCCTTACCTATAAAAAAAAAGAATTTATTGAACTTATTGAAATTGAACTAATCTCTTTCATTGATGTATTATTTCATCGATATTCAAATCACGATGCAATTTTCTTGTTCCTGAATGGGCCCTTGCATTTCTTTTAGGTTCATGTTCTACTCCGGGAAAAGATCTGTCCGAATTTTATTTGCACATATAGGGCAAATAATCTCAGTACCACTTCTTTTTTTTTCAATTCGTTTCATGTCTTTTCCCAACTCAACTATTTGATGTATTCATCATGCTATTCTGTTGGTTATTGGTTGGACGTTTGAAATCACTCTTATAGTAATTCATCTTACTTATAGTAACTCATCTTACTTATAGTAACTCATCTTACTTATAGTAATATAGTAAGGACAAGAATCCTTTATAATACAAGTAATAATCATACATATATTACCAATTTGGTATTTTCTGAACGGAGCCTGAATACTTTATTTTTATTTTTCCAAGTGAACCATAAATCCTCCTAATTGATAATATGGATCCCAAAATGCAAATATAAATAAATTGATCTAATTACACTTCACGCTCCGAATGATTGATGCTTCCCTCAATACAATATTTCTTGGGCGAAACAGAGGATATCTCGATCGGGGGAGAAAACGGGTAAATTCCATATGACTCAATATGTCTGACAAGTCGCACTATAACTCAACCCAAGTTGCATCTTCCTCTCCGGGATTCCGAAAAGGTACTTTTGGAACACCAACGGGCATTAATTTAAAGACAAAATTGAGTACTATACTTCGCGTTAATATGGAAACGTAACAATGGCTTTATCATCTTTATCTCTTTTTCTCTTTATTGTATTTTATACATAGATTTTTATACATAGATTGAAAGGTTTATAGAGTAAGACAGAATGAATAAAGATAAAATTTAATTAACGTATCAATCGTTGGAATGATAAACAAGTATCTATGTATTTGTTTCCCGAAAGTAGGAGTAATCCTCCCATTGCGTATTGGTACTTATCGGGTATAGAATAGATCCGCTTCTCTTTGTTCTTACGAACAGAATTTTTCCCTTATTTTCAATGGAACGGAATAAATATTAACCTTTTCTCATACAGAATCTACTGAAAAGTTAGGTACATAGTATAGTCTTTTCCAATTCCAATGCGATAAAATAAAGTGACATAGTGTCTAGTTTTTTTTTGATAAAGGGGTATTTCCATGGGTTTGCCTTGGTATCGTGTTCATACTGTCGTATTGAATGATCCTGGTCGATTACTTTCGGTCCATATAATGCATACAGCCCTAGTTGCTGGTTGGGCCGGTTCGATGGCTTTATACGAATTAGCGGTTTTTGATCCCTCTGACCCCGCTCTCGATCCAATGTGGAGACAAGGTATGTTCGTTATACCCTTCATGACTCGTTTAGGAATAACCAATTCGTGGGGTGGTTGGAGTATTTCAGGGGGAACTATAACGAATCCTGGTATTTGGAGTTATGAAGGTGTGGCAGGGGCACATATTGTGTTTTCTGGTTTGTGCTTCTTGGCAGCTATCTGGCATTGGGTGTATTGGGACCTAGAAATATTCTGCGATGAACGTACGGGCAAACCTTCTTTGGATTTGCCTAAGATCTTTGGAATTCATTTATTTCTCTCAGGGTTGGCTTGCTTTGGTTTTGGCGCATTTCATGTAACAGGTTTGTATGGTCCTGGAATATGGGTGTCCGATCCTTATGGACTAACCGGAAAAGTACAACCTGTAAGTCCTGCATGGGGCGCGGAAGGCTTTGATCCTTTTGTTCCCGGAGGAATTGCCTCTCATCATATTGCAGCGGGTACATTGGGCATATTAGCGGGCTTATTCCATCTTAGTGTCCGTCCGCCTCAACGTCTATACAAAGGATTGCGTATGGGCAATATTGAAACTGTACTTTCCAGTAGTATCGCCGCTGTTTTTTTTGCAGCTTTCGTTGTTGCTGGAACTATGTGGTATGGTTCAGCAACAACTCCAATCGAATTATTTGGTCCCACTCGTTATCAGTGGGATCAAGGATACTTTCAGCAAGAAATATACCGAAGAGTTAGTGCCGGACTAGACGAAAATCTAAGTTTATCGGAAGCTTGGTCTAAAATTCCCGAAAAATTAGCTTTTTATGATTACATTGGTAATAATCCGGCAAAAGGGGGATTATTCAGAGCAGGGTCAATGGATAACGGGGATGGAATAGCTGTTGGATGGTTAGGGCACCCTGTCTTTAGAGATAAAGAAGGGCGCGAGCTTTTTGTACGTCGTATGCCTACTTTTTTTGAAACATTTCCGGTGGTTTTGGTGGATGGAGACGGAATTGTGAGAGCCGATGTTCCTTTTAGGAGAGCAGAATCAAAGTATAGTGTTGAACAAGTAGGTGTAACTGTTGAGTTCTATGGTGGCGAACTCAATGGAGTCAGTTATAGTGATCCTGTGACTGTTAAAAAATATGCTAGACGTGCCCAATTAGGTGAAATTTTTGAATTAGATCGGGCTACTTTGAAATCTGATGGCGTTTTTCGTAGCAGTCCAAGGGGTTGGTTCACTTTTGGTCATGCTACGTTTGCTTTGCTCTTCTTTTTCGGACACATTTGGCATGGCGCTAGAACCTTGTTCAGAGATGTTTTTGCTGGTATTGATCCAGATTTGGATGCTCAAGTGGAATTTGGAACATTCCAAAAAATAGGAGATCCAACTACAAGGAGACAAGTAGTCTGATATAAGATTGCTCTGGTATCTTTCGCCTCTTTTTTTTATTTGACATAGGGTTAGAGTACTTAAGAAATCTTGACTTGAATCACTATCTTTTCTTTTCCTTTTCTTTATCTTTATATTTTATACTATATGGTAAATGATGCCAAATGAATAGGTGTGGAAGCTATAATTGTAAACCACGATCGAATCTATGGAAGCATTGGTTTATACATTCCTTTTAGTCTCTACTTTAGGGATAATTTTTTTCGCTATCTTTTTTCGAGAACCACCTAAGGTTCCAACTAAAAAAGTAAAATAATTTTTCATTATTTCAATTGAAGTAATGAGTCTCCCATATAGGGAGACTCATTACTTCAACTAGTCCCCGTGTTCTTCGAATGGATCTCTTAGTTGTTGAGAGGGTTGCCCAAAAGCGGTATATAAGGCGTACCCAGTAAAGCTTACAAGTAAACCAGATATAAAGATGGCGATTAGGGTTGCTATTTCCATTTTTAGACAATTTCAAGATCACAATACAATGGATCTATAATAAGATCGTTTATTTACAACTACAACGAAATGGTATACAAAGTCAACAGATCTCAACCAATGATTAAATAAATAGGATTTATGGCTACACAAACCGTTGAGGATAGTTCTAGATCTGGGCCAAGACGAACTACCG